AGTATATGAAAGAACCTTTTTTTTGCAATTCCTATGATGCAATTGGAGCTTATCGGCAGAAAAGAATCAATTTAGATAGTCCTTTGTGGCTTCGGTGGCAATTAGATCAACGCGTTATTGCTTCAAGAGAAGTTCCTATCGAAGTTCACTATGAATCTTTTGGTAATTATCATGAGATTTATGCACACTATCTAATAGTAAGAAGTGTAAAAAAAGAAACTTTTTGTATATATATTCGAACCACAGTTGGTCATATTTCTTTTTATCGAGAAATCGAGGAAGCTATACAAGGTTTTTCTCAAGCCTGTTCGTATGATACCTAATAATATGGTATTAAAAAAAAGTAATTCTAGGACACCCGTGTGAATTCAGACCTCTCCGATTCAACTCGGACCGTAGCATAGTTCTTGACCTAAAATTCTACGCAAATCAAGATCGAGAAAAGGAAGTTTTGCAATCATTGACTCAAACTCATTGTCGAATCCCATTCAGCAGAATATGGAGGTACTTATGGCGGAACGGGCCAATCTGGTATTTCACAATAAAGTGATAGATGGAACTGCTATTAAACGACTTATTAGCCGATTAATAGATCACTTCGGGATGGCATATACATCACACATCCTAGATCAAGTAAAGACTCTAGGTTTCCAGCAAGCCACTGCTACATCCATTTCATTAGGAATTGATGATCTTTTAACGATACCTTCCAAGGGCTGGCTTGTCCAAGATGCTGAACAACAAAGTTTTATTTTGGAAAAACACCATCATTATGGGAATGTACATGCGGTAGAAAAATTACGCCAATCTATTGAGATATGGTATGCTACAAGTGAATATTTGCGACAAGAAATGAATCCTAATTTTAGGATAACGGACCCTTTTAACCCAGTCCATATGATGTCTTTTTCGGGGGCTAGGGGAAATGCATCTCAAGTACATCAATTAGTAGGTATGAGAGGATTAATGTCGGATCCCCAAGGACAAATGATTGATTTACCTATTCAAAGCAATTTACGCGAAGGACTATCTTTAACAGAATATATTATTTCTTGCTATGGAGCCCGTAAAGGAGTTGTAGATACTGCTGTACGCACATCAGATGCTGGATATCTTACGCGTCGACTTGTTGAAGTAGTTCAACATATTGTTGTACGTAGAACAGATTGTGGCACTATCCGAGGTATTTCTGTGAGTCCTCGAAATAACAATCGGATGATGTCAGAAAGAATTTTTATTCAAACATTAATTGGTCGTGTCTTAGCAGACGATATATACATAGGTTCCCGATGTGTCGCCTTTCGAAATCAAGATCTTGGGATTGGACTTGTCAACCGATTAATAACCTTTGGAACACAATCAATATCTATTCGAACTCCCTTTACTTGTCGGAGTACGTCTTGGATCTGTCGATTATGTTATGGTCGGAGCCCCACTCATGGTGACCTAGTTGAATTGGGGGAAGCTGTAGGTATTATTGCGGGTCAATCTATTGGCGAACCGGGGACTCAACTAACATTAAGAACCTTTCATACTGGCGGAGTCTTTACAGGAGGTACTGCCGAACATGTACGAGCCCCTTATAATGGAAAAATAAAATTCAATGAGGATTTGGTTCATCCTACACGTACACGTCACGGGCATCCTGCCTTTATATGTTATATAGACTTGTCTGTAATTATTGAGAGCGAAGATATTATACATAGCGTGACTATTCCACCAAAAAGTTTTCTTTTAGTTCAAAATGATCAATATGTGGAATCAGAACAGGTGATTGCTGAGATTCGCGAGGGAACATCTACTTTTCATTTTAAAGAGAGGGTTAGAAAATATATTTATTCTGACTCAGAGGGCGAAATGCACTGGAGTACTGATGTGTCCCATGCACCCGAATTTACATATAGTAATGTACATCTCTTACCAAAAACAAGTCATTTATGGATATTATCAGGAGGTTCATGCGGATCTAGTCGAATTCTTTTTTTGATCCACAAAGATCAAGATCAAATGAACATACCCTTTCTTTCCATCGAAAGAAAATCTATTTCTAGCCTCTCAGGGAATAACGATCAAGTGAGCCAAAAATTTTTTAGTTCGGCTTTTTATGATAAAAAAAAATCCGGGATTCCCGATTATTCAGAATTGAATGGAATCGCAGGTACTAGTCATTATAATTTCATATATTCTGATATTTTTCATGAGAACGCGGATTTATTAGCAAAAAGGCGAAGAAATAGGTTTCTCATTCCATTCCAATCGATTCAAGAGCAAGAGAAAGAATTCATACCGCATTTAGGTATCTCAATAGAAATACCCATAAATGGTATTTTCCGTAGAAATAGTATTTTTGCTTTTTTTGATGATCCTAGATACAGAAGAAAGAGTTCCGGAATTATTAAATATGGGACTCTAAAGGTGGACTCAATCATCCAAAAAGAGGATATGATTGAGTATCGAGGAGGCCAAAAATTTAAGACAAAATACGAAATGAAAGTAGATC